AGTTGATCATTCGGACCTTTCAATTCATAGATGTGGATCTCGGACCTATGAATGGGGATATTCCCGATACTCACAAAGAAAAGGGGAAGTGACTTGGACAAAAAGGGAAGTGACTTGGACAAAAAGAGAAGTGACTTGGACAAAAAGAAACGAAGTGACTTAGACAAATCTTGTTTGTCGATAGCCTCGGACCAATCAATCGAATATTGATTAATACGTAATCGATTGAACACTACTTGAAAACGGTTCTTCTGTTCAGAAACGAAATGTTCCAAATGTTCCTGGAAATTCTTGCTCCCATTGGAACATTTGTATCTATATGCATCAGGATCCCGATTCATGGATCTCTCGGTTCGAGAAATAAGAGGATCAAACCATTTCTTCTGACTCTTTTTCAAATTCGATAAATGTTGGTTGATCGTATATTTCATTATAGTTATATGATTCAGAGTATCATTTCCTATTCGATCCCTTTGAATTCCATATTCGAAGTTGCGATCGGATCTATTCATTAAAAAGAATCGATTCGATACATTTCTTATGTACCCATAGGTGCTATATTGGATTTGAATCAGATTTCGGATCAATCTATATTGATTGACTGCCTCCATTATGTTGTTGCTAGCAAATACCGCTGTTTTTAGTTTTGGATCTTCCAAATCATTCCCGCAGTAGATCCGGACCGATTTTTTTCTGATCCTTCGATAAAAAGATTCATTCTCTTCATAAAAAAGAGGAGGTAGAACCAATAAAGATTTCTTTTTCGATTCATCTCTGGAGTTGAATACCTCATTCAAGAATTTTTTTTGATCCAACCCGTAGGAATCAATAGAAAAGGCAAATCCCCTATGATACACCAGATCCGGCTCGGTTATTGATAGAGTGAATAGATCTGCCATTTCTTGAAATCTCTCTTCTGATTCAAAATCGTGGTGTAACGTGTATCCCCCTTTGTTCCGGTCATGGAATAGATGAAATAAATCAAAAAATGGATTTTTTTTCAAGAATGAAATCTTATTGGAACTGTCCATATCCGGTTCATCCTTCGGAACCATATCACATCCCGGATCTGATGAAATAGGATGAATTGAGGCGGTATTTTGTAAATACGTAATTATCTTGAATATATCAACCATTTCTTTATTTTCCGATCGCCTGGAAGGGACAAAAGAAACATCTTGTTTTTTCTTCAAAAATTTCTGATCTCTAGTGGACCTCTCAGTAGGATTCGAACCCAGATGAAGTTCTGACCATCTGTCAGAGAAAAAAGAACGAATTGATCTTGTAGGATTCCCAAGAAATTCTTCGATTTCTTCCGGAAGCAGATGATTATTCATCTGCTTCTCACGTTCCGTGAATAGCCGGGACATTGAGGAAGATCCAAAAAGGCATTTCGGGAATCGATCTGATTCTATCTCTGTTCGTTCCGTTTGAAGAAAGGAAGGATCCAAAAGAATCGATCTTTCTTTTAGTTGCTGAATCTCTGTTTGATCGATCAATGTGTGATATTCCGAATCCTCATTTCTAATGGAATCGAAATGATCTATGGATTGATCAGAAGATCCTTTCAATTGGCTAGAATCCCTTACTTGAACGAAAATAGATCTTGTGGAATCATATTGAATATTTGACAATACATTCCGTACCTTGCTAAAAAACCGATCCTTGTTTACCAACCACACATTGTCTAACCAAATCAAATTCTCTCTCGATACGTTCCTCAAAAAATCCGATTCGTGCTGATTCTTCCCCCAACTAACGAAGAGATCTTGGCGGAATTGCCACATATGAAATTGAGCACAATTTTGCAAAGAAATACCCCACTTGTTTCTCGAGAAGAGATGGGAAACATGCTCAATATCATTTGATTGAATAGTTGCCTCAGCTCCTTGTTGTTTGAAGAAAACCTCCCCTTCAATTGGTCTTTTTTCACGAAAAGCAGACATGAGATAACAAATCAAGTCTTTCCCTAAGATTTCGAATAGCTGTCCCGAATTCAAGTTGATTATGTTTCGCTTCTTCCTCGGAGAAAGACGATCAAACAATTCCCAATCATGGTCCTTGCGGATCGGATCATCCGTATAGGATAAAAAAAGAAACTCCAGATATTTGCTATCTTTCTCTTTGAATGAGATCTCAATTCCAGCTACGGTTTCATTAGATATCTTACAACTAGAATCCCTCTTTTTTCCGATCCGGTTCCTCCACCACCGCGAACTCCGGTTAGATTCAGGCATGATACACTTTTTATTTATTGGGAGAACCCAAGTACTCTCTTGCGGATCCATGAAACAACTCTCAGAAATCTTTTTCCCTTTTGGAAGATACAGGAGCGAAACAATCAACCTATTGATATTGGAAGACCAAAAAGATTCTTCCAATGTCTCATTTCTGGGTCCAATGGAATTCATAGGTATAGGAAGAATAGGTATAGGAAGAAGCCCCATCAAATAGAGATTTTTTCTTTCGACCATCTTTCGATTGTTAATATGAGATATAA